TATTCTGACTTTTATCCGGAGAATAGCCAACAATTGTTTCCATCGAATGAATAATGGATCCAGACCCTAAAAATAATAATGCTTTGGAATAAGCATGAGTAATCAAATGAAATAAAGCACTTCGGTAAGACCCTATTCCTAAAGCTAACATCATATAACCCAATTGAGACATTGTCGAATAGGCTAAACCCTTTTTAATGTCTTTTTGAGCAAGAGCTAAAGTAGCTCCTAATAAGACGGTGATTATTCCTATCAACGAGATAAAATTCATTATATAGGGTATAACTATGAAAAGAGGAATAAGGCGAGCTACAAGAAAAACTCCCGCTGCTACCATGGTAGCAGCATGTATCAGAGCCGAAATAGGAGTGGGTCCCTCCATAGCATCAGGTAACCATACATGAAGGGGAAATTGTGCAGATTTGGCGACTGCACCGGCAAATAATAGAGTAGCACACAAAGTAACAAAAGGAGAATTGACTTCATGATTATAAATCAAGTTATTGAATATTTCGAATAAATCCCGAAATTCAAAACTGCCTGTTATCCAATAAAAACCTAAAATTCCTAATAATAAACCAAAATCCCCTATACGATTAGTTACAAACGCTTTTTGACAAGCATTTGCGGCAGGAGGTCGTGTGAACCAAAACCCTATTAATAGATAGGAACACATTCCAACCAATTCCCAAAAAATATAAATTTGTATCAAATTTGAACTAGTCACTAATCCCAACATCGAAGTACTGAAAAAACTCATATAAGCAAAAAATCTCAAGTATCCTTGATCGTGGGCCATATAATTATCACTATAAATAAGAACCATAATTCCAACAGTAGTGATTAACAGTAACATAATAGAAGTAAGTGGATCAATCAAATAGCCGAATTCGAAAGAAAAATCATTATCGAGGGTCCAAGACCATACATATTGATAGATAGAACTGCTATTTATTTGGTGAATAGACAGATTAGCTGAAAAAATCATGACTATACTTAACAATAAAATACTCGGAAAGGCCCACATACGACGAAGATTTTTGGTTGCTGTCGGAAAAAGAAGAAGTCCCACCCCTATTAGCATAGGAACCGGAAGTGGAACGAAGGGTATAATCCATGCGTATTGATATGTCTGTTCCATAAAAAAGTTTTATAATTCTTAATTAATATTAATTGTTTCCGATTCAATGTACTTTGAAAAAAGGAGTGAATAAAAAAACGAAGATATGCACTAACTTAAATATAATTTTTTCTTTTTAACTTATTCTTTCTGAGTTTCTGCTAAATACTTAAAATATTGAAATAAAGAAGTTCTAATTGGTCAAATGAAAGAAAGAAACAAATTACGAGTCTCTTTGGAATTTGAAAATTCTAGTCAAATTGGACATATTTTTCACCCATCTTATCTACTCCTTTAGTTTTTAGTTTAGATTTTTTTTGACCAATAGATGTCTTTCACATCCAGCTATACCAATGAGTAATTTCTTAATTTTTATTTAAATGGCAGTTCCAAAAAAACGTACTTCTGCATCAAAAAAGCATATTCGTAAAAACTTTTGGAAAAAGAAGGGTTATTGGACAGCGTTAAGGGCGTTTTCCTTAGGGAAATCTCTTTCTACCGGTAATTCTAAAAGTTTTTTGAGCGACAAACAAATAAAATAAGTAATAAAACATAACAGGTCGGAATAATCTACATCGGTCTGACTCGATTTTTGAGTTATTTCAGGTCGAAAATACAACTCTCCAATTCCATTTCCTATTGAGTGACTCAATAGGAAATGGAATGCGTTCCGCTCTTAAAATTTAAATATTATAGAATAAATATATAGAATAAGAATTCTTCTATTCCGAATTGAAAAAAAAAAGCAAGTATTCTTTTTTTTTTTAGTATATTTCCTAATTTACAAGCATTCTTTTCCCCACCAACCTATTTGATTTGGAATAGAATGAATATAGGGTTTTCCTTTTTGTACAACTTTCTGACTTTTCTAAATTCCTATTTATTCCTATATAGATTCCATCTATATCTCGCTATCAATCCACGCAAAACACTTAGTGAAGATGTTCTGGATAAAAGACGTGTCAATTTAAAATGATTCAAAATAGGTTCTTTTTTTTTTTGGGGGGGGGTTCTATCCCTTAATTCATAGTAGGACTATCTAGTTTTACAAGAGTTCAACACAATAAAAACCCTAGCTAAAACTCAAATAATGAACGTTCAAATACCTAGTTGAGCGGATTTTTATTCATCAATTTGAATCTTTCCTAAAAAAATATTACACCCAATTGAATTCTAAAATCTAGACGATTGATTAGCCACGGGCTATTATGAATTTAAGACAAGCCGCTATGGTGAAATTGGTAGACACGCTGCTCTTAGGAAGCAGTGCTAGAGCATCTCGGTTCGAGTCCGAGTGGCGGCATGTGATTTACTAAAAAAAGTAAACGGATCCTATAATGAAAATGAATTCAGTTCCCTATTTTGTTCTGATTTTATAATTTAGAAATTCCCTTTTTATTTATTTTTATGATATTTTCAACCTTAGAACATATATTAACTCATATTTCTTTTTCGATCGTTTCAATAATAATTACAATTCATTTGATAACCTTTTTAGTCGATGAACTCGTAAAACTATATGATTCGTCCGAAAAAGGCATGATAATAACTTTTTTCTGTATAACAGGATTCTTAATTACTCGTTGGATTTATTCGGGACATTTTCCAATAAGTGATTTATATGAATCGTTAATCTTTCTTTCATGGAGTTTTTCCCTTATTCATATAGTTCCGCATTTCAAAAAAAAAAAAACCTGCTAAGCGCAATAATCGGCCCAAGTGCTGTTTTTACACAGGGCTTTGCTACTTCAGGTCTTTTAACTGAAATACGCGAATCCCAAATATTAGTACCCGCTCTTCAATCCGAGTGGCTAATAATGCACGTAAGTATGATGATATTAGGCTACGCAGCCCTTTTATGTGGATCATTATTATCAGTATCTCTTCTAGTCATTACAGTAAAAAAAAAGAGAAAGTTTTTTTCTACGAGTAATCATTTTTTAAATAAGTCGTTTTTCTTTGGTGAGATCAAATATATGAATGAACGGAGTAATTTTTTTCAAAATACTTCTTTTTTTTCTACAAGGAATTATTACAGATCGCAATTAATTCAACAGTTGGATTATTGGAGTTATCGGGTTATTAGTCTAGGGTTTATCTTTTTAACCACAGGAATTCTTTCGGGAGCGGTGTGGGCTAACGAAGCATGGGGATCCTATTGGAGTTGGGACCCAAAAGAAACTTGGGCTTTTATTACTTGGATCGTATTCGCGATTTATTTACATATTCGAACAAATATAAAGTGGAAGGGTACAAATTCGGCAATTGTGGCGTCTATTGGATTTCTTATAATTTGGATATGCTATTTTGGAGTCAATCTATTAGGAATAGGACTACATAGTTATGGTTCATTTACATTTAATTGAATTCAAAAAAAGGGGGGTCCGGAAATAGAAAAGTGTATATCGCATATCATATAAAAAACCTTTGTGTGAACTGGCGAGAACCCGGCGAATTACTAAAATATTCTAGTAATTCGCCGGGTTCTCATCAGTTCACATTCATTATTCATTTTTTTTACTTAACATAAAAGAAAAAGGCTACTTTTTGTTATTATATAACGAACATTTTTTTATTGTTTCTTATGAATAATAACTAGCTATAAAAAGAATTAGATAGAATAACTTCAACCTTTTCAACTGATAGTGAAAGAAGGAAATCGGGGTACATGCCAATACCCAGTAGGGGTAAAAAAATAGAGATCAAAAGAAATAACTCCCGCGGCCCAGAATCAGAAAAATAAGAGTTTGAAATATTAAATATCTTATATCCATAGAACATCTGGCGTAACATAGATAATAAATAAATAGGAGTTAATATCATTCCAATTGCCATTACAAAAGTAATTAGAGCTTTTGTCATTAAAAGATATTTTTGGCTAGTAATTAGCCCCAAAAAGACTATAAATTCGGCAACAAAACCACTCATACCCGGTAATGCAAGGGAGGCCATCGAAAAGCTACTGAACATCGTGAATATTTTTGGCATTGGGATAGCTATTCCACCCATTTCGTCAAGAGAAACAAGCCGTATTCTGTCATAAGTCGTTCCGGCCAAGAAAAAAAGTGCAGCGCCAATAAAACCATGAGAGATTATTTGTAAAAGGGCTCCGTTGAGCCCCATATCAGTGATAGAACCTATTCCTATAATTATGAAACCCATATGAGATACGGAGGAATAGGCTATTCGTTTTTTTAAATTCCGCTGGCCGAGAGATGTTGAAGCTGCATAGATTATTTGTGTTGCGCCTATTATTAGCAACCAGGGGGAAAATATAGAATGAGCATGGGGGAATAATTCCATATTGATTCGAACTAATCCATACGCTCCCATTTTTAATAAGATTCCGGCTAAAAGCATACAAGTACTATAATGCGCCTCTCCATGGGTATCTGGTAACCATGTATGTAGGGGTATGATTGGTAATTTGACAGCAAAAGCAATAAAAAATCCAATATAAAATATTATTTCCAAGGCCAGGGGATAGCACTGATTGGCTAATATTTCAAAAGTAAATGTTGGTTCAGTAGAACCATATAAACCAATGGCCAGAACTCCCATTAAAAGAAAAACGGAGCCCCCCGCCGTGTACAAAATAAATTTTGTAGCCGAGTACAGACGTTTTTTTCCTCCCCACATGGATACAAGTAGATAAACGGGAATTAATTCTAACTCCCACATGAGGAAAAAAAGTAAAAGGTCCCGAGAAGAAAATAATCCTATTTGCCCACTGTACATTGCTAACATCAGAAAAAAAAATAATCGAGAATCTCGAGTAACTGGCCAAGCCGCTAAAGTAGCTAAAGTAGTGATGAATCCCGTGAGTAAAATGGGTCCTATAGAGAGCCCGTCTATTCCCAATCTCCAATGGAAATCAAAA